GTCCTCATAGCTTATAAAAAGCATGACACTGAAGATGTCAAGATGGCTGCCACACGCACCTGAGGACAAAAGACTTAGTCCTAACCTTACTGTTGGTTGTTGCTAGCTATATACATGCAAGTATCCGCGCTCCAGTGCAGTAAGCCCTGGACACCCCCACCCGGGTCGATAGGAGCGGGCATCAGGCTCACCCTAATTGTAGCCCAAGACGCCTTGCAATTGCCACACCCCCACGGGTCATCAGCAGTAATTAATATTAAGCAATGAGTGTAAACTTGACTTAGGCATAGCAATATAGGGTCGGTCAATCCTGTGCCAGCCACCGCGGTCATACAGGAGACCCAAATTAACATTATAACGGCGTAAAGCGTGGTCCCATGTTATCCAAGTAACTAAGATTAAAAAGCCTCTAAGCTGTCGTAAGCCCAAGATGCTCATAAGGCCTCTTATCAAAGGAAATCTTAGACTAACGATGAATTGAACTCCACGAAAGCCAGGGCCCAAACTGGGATTAGATACCCCACTATGCCTGGCCCTAAATCTTGATGCTTGATCTTACCGGAGCATCCGCCCGAGAACTACGAGCCCAAACGCTTAAAACTCTAAGGACTTGGCGGTGTTCCAAACCCACCTAGAGGAGCCTGTTCTGTAATCGATGATCCACGATATTACCTGACCATTCCTTGCAAGTTCAGCCTATATACCGCCGTCTCCAGCCCACCCAACCTGAAGGCCCAACAGTGGACGCAATAGCCACACCGCGCTAATAAGACAGGTCAAGGTATAGCCTATGGAATGGAAGCAATGGGCTACATTTTCTAAGTTAGAACATACGGCAAAGGGACATGAAACCGGTCCCTGGAAGGCGGATTTAGCAGTAAAGTGGGACAACTGAGCCCTCTTTAAGCCGGCCCTGGAACATGTACATACCGCCCGTCACCCTCCTCGCAGGCGACTAATCAACCCCATACATTAATAAGCTATCTAGCTCAAGAGGAGGTAAGTCGTAACAAGGTAAGCGTACCGGAAGGTGTGCTTAGACTACCAAGACGTAGCTTTAACTAAAGCATTCAGCTTACGCCTGAAAGATGTCTGCTAGCACCAGATCGTCTTGATGCCAAACTCTAGCCCAACCTACATGACCTGGAATAACAAAGCCACTACCTACAACCAAATAAAGCATTTACTAGTCCCAGTATAGGCGATAGAAAAGACACCATTGGAGCGATAGAGACTACGTACCGTAAGGGAAAGATGAAATATTAATGAAAAAACCTAAGCTATAAAAAGCAAAGATCAGCCCTTGTACCTTTTGCATCATGGTCTAGCGAGAAAAACCAAGCAAAATGAATTTAAGTTTGCCTCCCCGAAACCCAAGCGAGCTACTTACGAGCAGCTATTGTTGAGCGAACCCGTCTCTGTTGCAAAAGAGTGGGACGACTTGTTAGTAGAGGTGAAAAGCCAACCGAGCTGGGTGATAGCTGGTTGCCTGTGAAACGAATCTTAGTTCACTCTTAATTCTTCTCCAAGGAAACCCATAAACCCTAATGAAGCGAATTAAGGGCTATTTAAAGGAGGTACAGCTCCTTTAAAAAAGAATACAATCTCCACGAGCGGATAAGTACCCAAACCTAGAAACTACTGTGGGCCCTCAAGCAGCCATCAACAAAGAGTGCGTTAAAGCTCAAACTCAAAAATACAAGAACAATACGACTCCCTCATCACTAACAGGCTATCCTATACTACGATAGGAGAATTAATGCTAGAATGAGTAACTGGGGGACCACCCCTCTACAACGCAAGCTTACATCAGTACATTATTAACAAAACACCAATATACGATCAATCAAACAAGCAGAGTATTAAGTACATTGTTAGCCCGACAGAGGAGCGTCCATCAAGAAAGATTAAAACCTGTAAAAGGAACTCGGCAAACCCAAGGCCCGACTGTTTACCAAAAACATAGCCTTCAGCAAACCAATAGACAAGTATTGAAGGTGATGCCTGCCCGGTGACCTGGTGTTAAACGGCCGCGGTATCCTAACCGTGCGAAGGTAGCGCAATCAATTGCCCCGTAAATGGGGGCCCGTATGAATGGCTAAACGAGGTCTTAACTGTCTCTTACAGGCAATCAGTGAAATTGATCTCCCTGTACAAAAGCAGGGATAAACCCATAAGACAAGAAGACCCTGTGGAACTTTAAAAACAGCAACCATCCCAAATCACATGCTACCCCACTTGGGCCCACTGACACACGGGACACTGGTTCGCATTTTTTCGGTTGGGGCGACCTTGGAGTAAAACAAACCCTCCAAAAACTGGACCATACCTCTAGGCTGAGAGCAACCACTCAACGCGCTAAAAGCACCCAGACCCAATATAATTGATCAATGGACCAAGCTACCCCAGGGATAACAGCGCAATCTCCTCCAAGAGTCCATATCGACGAGGAGGTTTACGACCTCGATGTTGGATCAGGACATCCTAGTGGTGCAGCCGCTACTAAGGGCTCGTTTGTTCAACGATTAACAGTCCTACGTGATCTGAGTTCAGACCGGAGTAATCCAGGTCGGTTTCTATCTATGACGAGCTCTTCCCTGTACGAAAGGAAAGGAAAAGCAAGGCCAATACTACAGGCAAGCCTTCGCTTTAAGTAATGAAACCAACTAAATTACGAAAGGCTATCACACTCCACTACGTCCAAGAAAAGGACAAGCTAGCGTGGCAGAGCTCGGCAAATGCAAAAGGCTTAAGTCCTTTACTCCAGAGGTTCAAATCCTCTCACTAGCTAACCACCCCACATGACTAACTACCCTATTCTAATCAACCTGACCATGGCCCTTTCCTACGCTCTACCCATCCTAGTCGCAGTCGCCTTCCTAACCCTAGTGGAACGTAAAATCCTCAGTTATATGCAAAATCGAAAAGGCCCAAACATTGTAGGACCACTGGGTCTACTACAACCCCTAGCAGACGGGATTAAACTCTTCATCAAAGAGCCAATCCGCCCCTCATCATCCTCTCCCATCCTATTCATAGCAACCCCAATACTCGCCTTACTACTAGCAATCTCAATTTGAACCCCCCTACCTCTCCCATTCCCCTTGGCAGACCTAAACCTAGGCCTGCTATTCCTACTGGCCATATCAAGCCTTGCAGTATACTCTATTCTATGGTCAGGATGGGCCTCCAATTCAAAATACGCCCTAATTGGAGCCCTGCGAGCAGTAGCCCAAACTGTCTCCTACGAAGTCACCCTGGCTATTATCCTACTGTCCGTCATCATTATCAGTGGAAACTACACCCTTGGTACACTTGCAACAACCCAAGAGCCCCTCTATCTTATCTTCTCCTGCTGGCCTCTGGCCATAATGTGATATGTATCCACACTTGCCGAAACAAATCGAGCCCCATTTGACCTGACAGAAGGGGAGTCAGAACTGGTATCAGGCTTCAATGTAGAATACGCAGCAGGCCCCTTCGCCCTTTTCTTTTTAGCCGAATACGCCAACATCATACTGATAAACGCACTAACAGTTATCCTCTTCTTGAACCCCAGCTTCTTAAACCCACCACAAGAGCTGTTCCCAGCTGTACTAGCCACTAAAACCCTCCTACTATCCGCAGGCTTTCTCTGAATTCGAGCCTCATACCCGCGATTTCGATACGACCAACTAATGCACTTGCTATGAAAAAACTTCCTCCCACTTACTCTGGCCCTGTGCCTCTGACACACAAGCATACCAATTTCCTACGCAGGCCTACCTCCAAGCCTGAGACCCCACGGAAATGTGCCTGAACGACCAAGGGTCACTATGATAAAGTGAACATAGAGGTGCACCAATCCTCTCATTTCCTTAAACTTAGAAAAGCAGGGATCGAACCTGCGCTGAAGAAATCAAAATTCTCCATACTTCCTCTATATTATTTTCTAGTAGGGTCAGCTAAACAAGCTATCGGGCCCATACCCCGAAAATGAGAGTGCAACTCCCTCCCCTGCTAGTGAACCCTCAGGCAAAACTAATTTTCACCCTCAGTCTCCTACTTGGAATCACCATCACAATTTCAAGCAACCACTGGGTAATAGTTTGGGCCGGCTTAGAGATCAACACCCTTGCCATCCTACCAATGATCACAAAATCCCATCACCCTCGATCCATTGAAGCCGCGACTAAATACTTCCTCACCCAGGCAGCTGCCTCAGCCCTAATCCTATTCTCCAGCATAACCAACGCATGACACACTGGACAGTGAGATATCTCCCAACTCACCCACCCAACCTCATGCCTAATTCTCACCTCTGCCATTGCAATAAAACTAGGACTTGTTCCATTCCATTTCTGATTTCCCGAAGTACTACAAGGTTCCTCACTCACTACAGGCCTTCTCCTCTCCACCGCCATAAAATTCCCACCAATCACACTTCTGTACATGGTATCCCCCTCCCTAAACCCTTCACTGTTGACCTGCCTAGCCTTACTCTCCACAGCTCTAGGAGGCTGAATAGGTCTGAACCAAACACAAATCCGAAAAATCCTAGCCTTCTCCTCCATCACTCATCTGGGCTGAATAGCCATCATCATCACATACAACCCAAAACTCACTCTAGTAAACTTCTACCTATACACCATGATAACCATGGCCGTATTCCTGTCATTAAACACCATTAAAGTATTAAATTTATCAACCCTAATAACTGCATGAACGAAGACCCCCTCACTAAGCGCTATACTCTTTCTGACCCTCCTATCATTGGCAGGACTTCCCCCTCTCACAGGCTTCCTACCAAAATGACTAATCATCCAAGAGCTAACTAAGCAAGAAATAGCCTCAACAGCAACGATCATCTCCCTCCTTTCCCTCCTAAGCCTATTCTTCTACTTACGCCTTGTGTACTGTGCAACAATTGTCCTTCCACAACACACCACAAACCACATAAAACAGTGACACACCAACAAACCAACAAGCACCCTAATTGCTATCCTGATCGTCATATCAATCATACTCCTCCCACTTTCACCACTAATTTCCACCATCCACTAAGGAGCTTAGGATCGACCACAAACCGAAGGCCTTCAAAGCCTTAAACAAGAGTTAGAACCTCTTAGCTCCTGATAAGACCCGCGGGACACTACCCCACATCTTTTGAATGCAACCCAAATACTTTAATTAAGCTAGGGCCTTACCAATCTAGACAGATGGGCCTCGATCCCATAACCCTATAGTTAACAGCTATATGCCCGAACCAGCAGGCTTCTGCCTAAGACTCCGGCACGCAATCAACGCACATCAATGAGCTTGCAACTCACCATGAACTTCACTACAGAGTCGATAAGAAGGGGAATTGAACCCCTGTAAAAGGGACTACAGCCCAACGCTTAGACACTCAGCCATCTTACCTATGACATTCGCAACACGATGACTATTCTCAACCAACCACAAAGATATCGGCACCCTGTACCTAATTTTCGGAGCATGAGCCGGGATAGTAGGTACCGCCCTTAGCCTTCTCATCCGTGCAGAGCTAGGACAACCAGGAGCCCTACTCGGAGACGACCAAATCTACAACGTCATTGTCACAGCACACGCCTTCGTAATAATCTTCTTTATAGTCATGCCTATTATGATTGGGGGATTCGGGAACTGACTAGTACCCCTAATAATTGGAGCCCCAGACATAGCATTTCCACGAATAAACAACATAAGCTTTTGACTCCTTCCACCATCTTTCCTACTCCTACTAGCCTCATCTACAGTCGAAGCAGGAGCAGGCACAGGATGAACAGTTTACCCACCTCTAGCCGGAAACCTAGCCCACGCCGGAGCTTCGGTAGACCTAGCCATCTTCTCCCTACACTTAGCAGGTATTTCATCCATTCTAGGAGCTATCAACTTCATCACAACCGCCATTAACATAAAACCACCCGCCCTCTCACAATACCAAACACCCCTGTTCGTCTGATCCGTCCTAATCACAGCTGTACTTCTACTTCTATCCCTACCTGTACTAGCTGCCGGCATCACCATGCTGCTTACAGACCGTAATCTTAATACCACCTTCTTTGACCCTGCAGGAGGAGGAGACCCAGTACTGTACCAACACCTCTTCTGATTCTTTGGACACCCAGAAGTCTACATCCTAATCCTCCCAGGATTCGGAATCATCTCCCACGTTGTCACCTACTACGCAGGGAAAAAAGAACCCTTCGGCTACATAGGAATAGTATGAGCTATACTATCCATCGGATTCCTAGGATTCATCGTCTGAGCACACCACATGTTTACAGTAGGAATAGACGTAGACACACGAGCATACTTCACATCAGCCACTATAATCATTGCCATCCCAACCGGCATCAAAGTATTCAGCTGACTAGCCACGCTCCATGGAGGAACCATTAAATGGGACCCCCCTATGTTATGAGCCCTAGGATTCATCTTCCTCTTCACTATCGGAGGCCTAACTGGAATCATCCTAGCAAACTCTTCACTAGACATTGCCCTACACGACACATACTACGTAGTTGCTCACTTCCACTACGTCTTATCAATAGGAGCAGTATTCGCAATCCTAGCAGGATTCACACACTGATTCCCCCTATTCACCGGATTCACTCTTCACCCAACATGAACTAAAATCCACTTCGGAGTAATATTCGTGGGCGTAAACCTAACCTTCTTCCCACAACACTTCCTAGGCCTAGCCGGAATACCACGACGATACTCAGACTACCCGGACGCCTACACACTATGAAACACCATTTCGTCAGTAGGCTCTCTGATCTCACTAACAGCCGTAATCATACTAACATTCATCATCTGAGAAGCATTCGCATCTAAACGTAAAGTTCTTCACGCAGAACTCACCGCTACAAACGTCGAATGAATTCACGGCTGCCCTCCACCATTCCACACATTCGAAGAACCCGCCTTCGTCCAAGTACGAGAAAGGAAGGAATCGAACCCCCACCTGTTGGTTTCAAGCCAACCGCATAGCCACTCATGCTTCTCTCTCCATTCTTCTCCCAGTTCCATAGAGGTGTTAGTAAAACAATTACCTAGCCTTGTCAAGACTAAATCACAGGTGAAAACCCTGTACACCTCACTTACCATGGCCAACCACATGCAATTCGGTTTTCAAGACGCCTCATCCCCCATCATAGAAGAACTGACACAATTCCACGACTACGCAATAATAGTTGCCCTTGCTATCTGCACCCTAGTCCTATACCTCATGACCCTAATACTGACAGAAAAACTCTCAGCAGATACAGTCAACGCACAAACCATCGAACTAATTTGAACAATCCTCCCTGCCATAGTCCTAGTTATACTCGCCCTTCCATCCCTGCGAATCCTTTACATAATGGACGAAATTAATGAACCCGACATCACCATGAAAGCCATCGGGCACCAATGATACTGAACCTACGAATACACAGACCTCAAAGACCTGACATTCGACTCATACATAGTCCCCACATCCGACCTCCCACTTGGACACTTCCGATTACTAGAAGTCGACCATCGTGCTATCGTACCCGCAGAATCCAAAGTCCGAGTCATTGTCACTGCCGACGATGTACTCCACTCATGGGCCGTACCAAGCCTAGGCGTAAAAACTGACGCAATCCCAGGACGACTCAACCAAACCGCATTCTTAGCCTCCCGACCTGGAGTCTTCTACGGACAATGCTCAGAAATCTGCGGAGCAAACCACAGCTTCATGCCAATCGTAGTAGAAGCCGTCCCACTCATCAACTTTGAAAGCTGATCCTCCACAGCACCATCCCAATCATTAAGAAGCTATGAACCAGCACTAGCCTTTTAAGCTAGAGAAAGAGGGCTCACTCCCTCCTTAATGACATGCCTCAACTAAATCCAAACCCTTGATTTTTTATCATGCTCATTTCATGATTGACATTTTCCCTGATCATTCAACCAAAACTCCTGTCCTTCGTAACAATAAATCCACCAACTAGCAAACCATCCACTATTCCAACCCCCACCCCATGAACTTGACCATGAACTTAAGCTTCTTCGACCAATTTGCCAGCCCCTCCCTCCTCGGAATCCCCTTAGTCCTCATCTCCCTGACTTTCCCTGCCCTTCTGCTAGTATCCCCAGGAAACCGCTGAATCAATAGCCGGTTCTCCACTATTCAACTGTGATTGGTTAATCTCATCACAAAACAGCTAATAGTCCCCCTAAACAAAAAGGGACACAAATGAGCCCTAATCCTAACGTCACTGATAGTATTCCTGCTACTAACTAACCTACTCGGGCTGCTCCCTTACACCTTCACCCCAACCACCCAACTATCAATAAGCCTAGCCCTAGCCTTCCCCCTCTGACTAGCCACCGTCCTTACCGGACTACGAAACCAACCCTCCATCTCCCTAGCCCACCTCCTACCAGAAGGCACCCCAGTCCTACTAATCCCAGCCCTTATCCTGATCGAAACAACAAGCCTCCTAATCCGACCCATCGCATTAGGGGTACGTCTAGCAGCAAATCTCACAGCAGGACACTTACTCATCCAACTTATCTCCACAGCCACAGTAGCTTTATCTTCCACAATACCAGCAGTCTCCGTCCTAACCTTCCTGATTCTCCTCCTGCTAACTTTACTGGAAGTAGCCGTAGCCATAATCCAGGCCTACGTATTCGTACTTCTACTGAGCCTGTACCTCCAAGAGAACATCTAACCACCCACAATGACTCACCAAGCACACTCCTACCACATAGTAGACCCAAGCCCATGACCTATTCTCGGAGCAACTGCTGCCCTTCTTACCACTTCAGGCCTAACCGTATGATTTCACTACAACTCTCCCTACCTTCTAGCAATTGGCCTTCTTTCCACCTTCTTAGTTATATTCCAATGATGACGGGACATTATCCGAGAAAGCACCTTCCAAGGCCACCACACCCCTACCGTCCAAAAAGGCCTACGGTACGGCATGGTCCTATTCATCCTGTCAGAAGCCTTCTTCTTCCTAGGCTTCTTCTGAGCATTCTTCCACTCAAGCCTAGCTCCTACCCCAGAACTAGGAGGTCAATGACCACCAGTCGGAATCAAACCCCTAGACCCCATGGACGTCCCCCTTCTAAACACCGCCATCCTCTTAGCATCCGGAGTGACCGTCACATGAACACACCACGCTATCATAGAAGCTCGACGAAAACAAGCAATTTGCGCCCTCACTCTAACAGTCCTCCTAGGTTTCTACTTCACCGCCCTCCAAGCCATAGAATACTACGAAGCTCCATTCTCCATCGCTGATGGCGTATACGGCTCTACCTTCTTCGTCGCCACCGGATTCCACGGCCTACACGTAATCATCGGCTCAACATTCCTTCTAGTATGCCTCCTACGACTAATCAAATACCACTTTACACCAAGCCACCACTTTGGATTTGAAGCAGCGGCATGATACTGACACTTCGTAGATGTTGTCTGACTATTCCTGTACATCTCCATCTACTGATGAGGATCCTACTCTTCTAGTATATCTATTACAATCGACTTCCAATCCTTAGAGTCTGGTTCAACCCCAGAGAAGAGTAATTAACATAATCACCTTCATAATAACTCTATCCCTCACCCTAAGCATCCTCCTCACAGCACTAAACTACTTCCTCTCTCAAACAAACCCCGATTCCGAAAAGCTATCACCATATGAATGCGGATTTGACCCCCTAGGCTCTGCCCGACTCCCATTCTCAATCCGATTCTTCCTAGTAGCGATCCTCTTCCTACTATTCGACCTAGAAATCGCTCTGCTCCTACCCCTCCCATGAGCCACCCAACTTCAAACCCCCACCGCTACCCTAACATGAACCTTCACTCTTATCCTTCTCCTTACTCTAGGCCTGATCTATGAATGAACCCAAGGAGGACTAGAATGAGCAGAATAACAGAAAGCTAGTCTAATAAAGACAGTTGGTTTCGACCCAGCAGATTATAGTACACACCCTATAGCTTTCTTTATGACCATCATGCACCTATGCTTCTACTCCGCCTTCATCTTAAGCAGCCTAGGCCTAGCCTTTCACCGCACCCATCTAATTTCCGCCCTACTATGTCTGGAAAGCATGATACTATCAATATACATCGCCCTCACAATATGACCAATCCAGACCCAGATACCATCCGCCACAATCCTGCCAATGTTCGTACTAACATTCTCCGCCTGCGAAGCCGCCACAGGGCTCTCCCTCCTGGTCGCTTCTACTCGCACCCACGGTTGCGACTACCTACACAACTTCAACCTCCTAAAATGCTAAAAATCCTCATCCCAACCATCATACTTCTCCCCCTAGCTGTCCTATCCCCCCAAAAACACTTATGAACCAACACCACCACTCACAGCCTACTAATCGCTGCCGCCAGCCTCCAGTGACTCACACCCACACACTACCCCAGCAAGGGCCTCACCCAATGAACTGCCATCGACCAAATTTCCTCCCCCCTTCTAGTCCTATCTTGCTGACTCCTTCCTCTCATGATCATAGCAAGCCAGAACCATCTAGAACAAGAACCCCACACTCGTAAACGAGTATTCATCTCAACCCTGATCCTAGCCCAACCCTGCCTCCTGCTGGCCTTTTCAGCCTCAGAACTAATACTATTCTACATCGCATTTGAAGCCACCCTCATCCCCACTCTAATCCTCATTACCCGATGAGGTAGCCAACCAGAGCGCCTAAACGCCGGCATCTACCTCTTATTCTACACACTCGCCAGTTCCCTTCCCCTACTAATCGCCATCCTCACCCTACACAACCAAACCGGTACCCTCTACTTCCCGATACTCAAACTATCACACCCCCCAGTAACCTCCTCCTGAACAGGGCTAGTGTCAAGCCTAGCCCTCCTCCTGGCCTTTATAGTTAAAGCCCCACTATATGGCCTCCATCTATGACTACCAAAAGCCCATGTAGAAGCCCCAATTGCCGGCTCAATATTACTAGCTGCCCTCCTGCTAAAACTGGGGGGATACGGTATTATACGAGTTACCGCCCTAATAAGCCCCATACCAAATAACCTACACTACCCATTCATCACCCTTGCCCTCTGAGGGGCACTAATAACTAGCGCCATCTGCCTACGACAAATTGACCTAAAATCATTAATCGCCTACTCCTCTGTCAGCCACATAGGCCTAGTTATCGCCGCAACTATAATCCAAACTCAATGAGCCTTCTCAGGTGCAATAATTCTAATAATCTCACATGGCCTTACCTCCTCAATACTGTTCTGCCTAGCCAACACAAACTACGAACGTACCCACAGCCGAATCCTGCTCCTCACACGAGGCCTACAACCCCTCCTGCCCCTAATAGCCACTTGATGACTCCTAGCCAACCTCACAAACATAGCTCTCCCCCCATCAACTAACCTCATGGCCGAATTAACTATCATAATCGCCCTATTCAACTGATCCTCATTCACACTCCTACTAACAGGCTCCGCAATCCTACTGACCGCTTCATACACCTTATACATGCTAACCATAACACAACGAGGAGTACTCCCCTCCCACATCACCTCCATCCAAAACTCCTCCACCCGAGAGCACCTACTTATAGCACTCCATGCCATCCCAATAATCCTACTCATCTTCAAGCCTGAGCTTATCGCAGGAATCCCCACATGCAGGTATAGTTTAAATCCAAACACTAGACTGTGACTCTAAAGATAGAAGTTAAACCCTTCTTACCCGCCGAGGGGGAGGCCTAGCCAACGAGAACTGCTAACTCTCGCACCTGAGTATAAAACCTCAGCCCCCTTACTTTCAAAGGATAATAGTAATCCAATGGTCTTAGGAACCACTCATCTTGGTGCAAATCCAAGTGAAAGTAATGAACCTGGCCCCAACCCTGACTATCCTCACACTTCTCACCCTAGCAACCCTCTCCACCCCAATTATCTTCCCCCTGCTGTCAAATAACCTCAAAAGCACACCCATTACCATCACCAACACCGTCAAAACCTCCTTCCTAATCAGCCTAATCCCAATAGCAATTCACATCCACTCAGGCACGGAGAGCCTAATCTGCCTATGAGAATGAAAATTCATCATAAGCTTCAAAATCCCAATCAGCCTAAAAATAGACTTCTACTCCCTCACATTCTTCCCAATCGCCCTATTCGTATCATGATCAATCCTTCAATTTGCAACATGATATATAGCTTCAGACCCACATATCACAAAATTCTTTACCTACCTTCTCCTCTTTCTAATCGCAATACTAATCCTAATTGCGGCCAACAACCTATTCGTTCTATTTATCGGATGAGAAGGAGTAGGGATTATGTCCTTCCTACTAATCAGCTGATGACACAGCCGAGCAGAAGCCAACACCGCTGCCCTCCAAGCCGTTCTCTACAACCGAGTGGGAGACGTAGGTCTAATCCTCTGCATAGCATGACTAGCATTCGCCACAAACACCTGAGAACTTCAACAACTAACCCCTACGTCCCCTATCCCAACACTCCCTCTCCTAGGTCTCGTCCTAGCCGCAGCCGGCAAATCCGCCCAATTCGGACTGCACCCCTGACTACCAGCAGCTATAGAAGGCCCTACCCCAGTATCTGCCTTACTCCACTCCAGCACAATAGTAGTCGCCGGAATCTTCCTGTTAATTCGAACCCACCCACTATACAGCAACAACCAAACCGTCCTAACCCTATGTCTATGCCTAGGCGCCCTCTCGACACTATTCGCTGCCACTTGCGCCCTCACTCAGAACGACATCAAAAAAATCATTGCCTTCTCCACCTCAAGCCAACTAGGCCTCATAATAGTTACCATTGGCCTAAACCTCCCCCAACTAGCTTTCTTACACATCTCAACCCACGCTTTCTTTAAAGCGATACTCTTCCTATGTTCCGGTTCAATCATCCACAACCTCAATGGCGAACAAGACATCCGAAAGATAGGAGGCCTTCAAAAAATACTCCCCACAACCACCTCATGTTTTACCATCGGAAACCTAGCCCTAATAGGAACCCCATTCCTTGCGGGATTTTACTCGAAAGACCAAATTATTGAAAGCCTCAGCACCTCTTACATCAACAGCTGAGCCCTCGCCCTCACCCTGCTAGCCACATCCTTCACTGCAGTATACACCATCCGCATAACCATCCTTGTCCAAGCAGGTCACGTACGAATCTCGCCCCTAACCCCAATAAACGAAAACAACCCTGCAATCACCTCCCCTCTAACTCGCCTCGCATTAGGAAGCATCACCGCAGGACTTCTAATCACCTCTTACATCCCCCCCACAAAAACCCCACCAATAACTATACCCCTATCCATCAAAATCACTGCCCTAGTAATCACCGCTTTAGGCGTAATCCTAGCCGTAGAACTAACAAAACTATCCCAAACCCACCTCCTAACCAAACAGACCAAGCTACGCAACTTCTCCACATCGCTAGGCTACTTTAACCCTCTAGCACATCGATTCACCACAACAAACCTCCTAACCATAGGCCAAAACACATCCTTGCACCTCATCGACCTTTCCTGACTCAAACTCCTAGGACCCGAAGGACTAGCCAGCCTAAACACATCAGCAGCTAAAGCCGCCACCTCCATTCACTCCGGCCTAATCAAACCTTATCTAGGGGCCTTCACCCTGTCCATTTTCATTATCATCATCTCCTCATACAGACCGCCCAATGGCACCCAACCTTCGAAAAAATCACCGATTACTAAAAGTCATCAACGACGCCCTAATTGACCTCCCTACTCCATCGAACATTTCAACGTGATGAAACTTCGGCTCTCTACTAGGCATCTGCCTGGCCTCACAAATCATCACGGGCCTACTTCTAGCCATACACTACACAGCAGACACTACACTAGCTTTCTCCTCTGTATCCCACATCTGCCGAAACGTACAATTCGGCTGACTCATCCGTAACCTCCATGCAAACGGAGCTTCCTTCTTCTTTATCTGCATCTACCTTCACATCGGCCGAGGTATCTACTACGGCTCATACCTAAACAAAGAAACCTGAAACATTGGAGTTATCCTACTACTTCTGCTCATAGCAACCGCCTTCGTAGGATACGTCCTGCCCTGAGGCCAAATATCCTTCTGAGGAGCTACAGTAATTACAAACCTATTCTCAGCAATCCCATACATTGGCCAAACACTAGTAGAATGAGCGTGGGGAGGGTTTTCTGTAGACAACCCTACACTGACTCGATTCTTTGCCCTTCACTTCCTTCTCCCATTCGTCATCGTAGGGCTCACATTAGTCCACCTTACTTTCTTACACGAAACAGGATCTAACAACCCCCTAGGCATCCCTTCAGACTGCGACAAAATCCCTTTCCACCCCTACCACACTACAAAAGACATTCTAGGCTTTGCATTAATGCTGGTTCTTCTAGTCTGCATAGCACTATTCTCCCCCAACATGCTAGGAGACCCAGAAAACTTCACTCCAGCCAACCCTCTAGCCACACCTCCTCACATCAAACCCGAATGATACTTCCTATTTGCCTACGCAATCCTACGATCCATCCCAAACAAACTAGGAGGAGTCCTAGCCCTAGCCGCCTCCGTCCTAGTCCTATTCCTCATGCCACTACTCCACACCTCCAAACTACGATCAATAACATTCCGTCCCATCTCACAGATCCTATTCTGAACCCTAGTTGCCAACCTACTAGTCCTAACCTGAGTAGGCAGCCAACCAGTCGAACACCCCTTCATCATCATTGGCCAACTAGCTTCAGCTTCCTACTTCACAATCATCCTCATCCTATTCCCCCTCGCATCCATTCTAGAAAACAAAATACTCAAAATTTAATCAACTCTAATAGTTTATGAAAACATTGGTCTTGTAAACCAAAGATTGAAGACTACACCTCTTCTTAGAGTTTCCTCCTAAAAAATTTTGAGGCGCCCGCGCCGCAATCACCAAAGCAGGGACTTATACCTAAACTCTGCACATAAGGGGGGCCCCCCCCTCCCCCCCAGCAGTGCATTTCCCCTGCTTTATAGGGTATGTGGTACTTTGCATGGGTTTATTTACCCCATCAGGCATACGTTTATTGCAAGGACTTCCACCTAACGCCCAACTTCCCTTCCATCAAATTCCCAACATTTTCTCCAAATAGATAATGTGCGAGCAGTCACTCCTCTAGGAACATCTTTGCTTCAGGTACCATATAGCCCAACTGATCCTACCTCAATACAAACTACAAGCGTCACTTGAGATCGAACCTGCTTCACCGTACTTTCCACCTAACCCAGTAAACGGATAACGTCACAGTACTCCCTTTAATCCTCCAAGGTCATAGAATTCGCCCACCTCCTACTCCAATTCTCTTCCTACACCAGTCAAGCACCCCCAAGCCAGAGAGCCTGGTTATCTATTGGCCGTGTATCTCACGAGAACCGAGCTACTCAACGTCGTATCCCCCCTAGGTTATTGGCTTCAAGGACATACTTTCCCCCTAACTCCATAAGCACGACTTGCTCTTTTGCGCTATTGGTTGTTATTTCAGGACCATACCTTCCTCAATCCTTCCTTCTTGCCCTTCACTGATACAAGTGGTCGGCTGAATATTCCCCCTTCTCTCTCTCGTTGTTAGTGGCATTTCGCCTCCCTTTCACTTTGTTTTTTTCTGGGGGTCTCTTCAATAAGCCCTTCAAGTGCGTAGCAGGTGATCCCTTCCTCTTGACATGTCCATCTCGTGACCGGCGAGCTAACGGTTGACCCCAGATGCCCACAGTGTCATGGTCTTCGGATAAGCCGTCGCAAACTTGGCCCTGATGCACTTTGACCCCATTCATGGGACCCGCGCCATTTACCCTCTTAAGTACTATATAGTGTAGTGCTTACGGGACATGCTTTATTTTTTTACCTGTTGCAGAGACTCAGACCTAAACCGCCAATTTCCCCTTCCATTTTTTTTTTTTTTAAAATTTTTGTTAACGTTAACTTAAAATTAAACAGTATTTCCCTACATCATCAAAACCACCATTACATTCTTTGCATGCAATTAACATTCCGCCTTTTTACACCTATAACCCCAATTAAAACTACACACACACAAATCATTGAATTCTCCATCAGAAAGGAAGGAATTAAACCCCCATCACCAACTCCCAAAGCTGGTATTTTAGACTAAACTACCTTCTGATCTCCCTCTTTCCTCTCCCCTAAACAGCCCGAATAGCCCCCCGAGACAACCCACGAACAAGTTCCAGTACCACAAACAAAGTCAACAACAACCCCCACCCCCCAACTAAAAAGAACCCAACCCCCCATGAATAAAACGTAGCCGCCCCACTAGAATCCAAACGAACCAAAGACACACCCTCATTATTCACAGTCCCCACATCCACCAAAACCCCAAGCACCCCACTCACAACTACCCCAACCACAATAACCAGTCCCATCCCAATGCCATACCCCACAACCCCCCAATCAACCCAAGCCTCCGGGTAAGGATCCGCTGCTAACGACACCGAATAAACAAACACCACCAACATTCCACCTAAATAAACCATAACAAGCACCAAAGAAACAAAAGAAACCCCCAAACTCACCAACCACCCACATCCGGCAACAGAGGCCATGACCAGTCCAATCGCTCCATAATATGGAGAAGGGTTAGACGCCACCGCCAAACTTCCCATAACAAAGCATATCCCTAAAAATAAAACAAATTTCAGCATATATTCTTGCTCGGCTCCTACCCGAGATCTATGGCCTGAAAAACCATCGTTAAAAACTTTAACTACAAGAACCCTAAACCCACCCCCAATCAACAACCCCCCCCCCTTCTTTTTATCTTGCAAAAATTTCATCAACTTTGACCAAAAATCAAACAGTATTCTCCCTCATCACTAAAATCATCATTATATTCATTGCATGCAATTAACATTCCGCCTTTTTATCCCTATACGATAAATACAAACAAAAATACAATCGCCATCCCCCTCACCAAACAGCCAAACCCCTACCAAGT